TTCATAATGATTCTCGAGAATTAGAACATCAAAAGAATACGTTTGGCTTTAGCGGGAAATTTTTATTGAATTCGATTGGGAATTCCTTAACCTCAATCGATGAATTATCTTTTGAACACGCACGACGAATTGATTCAGAAAATCAAGCAAAATCTTTGAAATTTATATTCGATGTAATTTCAACTGATCCAAACGATCTAACAACAATTAGAAGGAAATCTATTGGAATGGAAGAAATCAGTAAAAGGGTTTCTCGTTGGTCATACAAATTGACAGACGATTTAGAAGAAGAGGAAGAAGAAAATGAAGAAGAATCGACGGAAGATCCCGAAATTCGTTCAAGAAAAGGCAAACGCGTGGTTATTTTTACTGATAACGGTCAGAGTACTAATTCCAGTACTAGTAATAATAATACTAGTAATAATAGCACTAATGATGAAGAAGAGGAAGTGGCTTTGATACGTTACTCACAACAATCGGATTTTCGCCGGGGTATAATCAAAGGATCCATGCGTGCTCAAAGACGTAAAACAGTTATTTGGGAAATGTTTCAAGCAAATGTGCATTCTCCACTTTTTTTTGATCGCATAGACAAAATATTTTTTTTTTCGTTTTTTGATATCTCTAAAATGATTAATCACATTTTTAGGAATTGGGTAGGAGAAAACCCAAAATTGCAAATTTCTTATTTTGAGGAGCAAGAGACAAAAGAAAAGGAGAAAACAAACGAAGAGAAAGAAGAAGAAAATGAACGAATAGCAATATCAGAAGCTTGGGATACCTTTATATTTACTCAAGCAATAAGAGGTTTCATGTTAGTAACCCAATCTTTTCTTAGAAAATACGTTATATTACCCTTATTGATAATAGCTAAAAATATTGGTCGTATGTTATTATTGCAATTCCCCGAATGGTACGAGGATTTGAAGGAATGGAATAAAGAAATGCATGTTAAATGTACCTATAATGGCGTTCAATTATCAGAAACAGAATTTCCCCAAAATTGGTTAACAGACGGTATTCAGATAAAGATTCTATTTCCTTTCTGTCTGAAACCTTGGCGAAGATCTAAAGTACGATCTCATCATAGAGATAGAGATCAGAAAATAAGGAAAAAGGAGAAAAAAGACAATTTTTGTTTTTTAACAGTCTGGGGAAGGGAAGCGGAACTACCTTTTGGGTCTCCCCGAAAACGACCTTCTTTTTTTGAACCCATTTTTAATGAACTCGAAAAAAAAACGAGAAAAGCGAAAAGGCAATTTTTTCAAGTTATAAGAGTTTTCAAAGAAAGAAGAAAAGGTTTTATAAAAGTTTCAAAAGAAAAAACAAGAATAGTTCTAGTTATAAACCTAATAATGAAAGAACTTGAAAAAGTAAACCCCATTTTCTTATTGAAATTGAGAAAGGTAAAAGTATATGAATCGAATGAAAACGAAAAAGATTCCAATATAAATAATAAGATTATCCGAGAATCGACCATTCGAATTCGATCCGCGAATTGTGTAAAGGAAAATTATTCACTCATAGAAACAAAAATGAAAGATCTTGCTAATAAGACAATCACAATTAGGACTCAAATAGAAGGAATCACAAAAGGCAAGAAAAAAATAGTTCGAGCTTGTGATGATAAAAGATCGGAATCAAAGAAGGATATTTGGCAAATATTCAAAAGAAAAAATATCCGAGTAATACGTAAATCAAATTATTTTATGAAATCCTTCGTTGAAAAAATATACATGGATATATTACTATGTATCATTAAGATTCCAAGGATCAATGCACAACTTTTCTTTGAATCAACAAAAAAAATTATCAACAAATCCATTTCCAACGCTGAAACAAATCAAGAAGGAATTGAGAAAACAAATAAAAATACAATGAACTTTATTTCGACTATAAAAAATCCGTTTTCTAATTTTTCTAATTGTAATACTAATATTAGTAATAAAAATATTAAGAATAATAATTGTGACTTATCTTCTTTGTCTCAAGCCTATGTATTTTACAAATTATCACAAAATCAATTACTTAACAAGTATCATTTGAAATCTGTACTTCAATATCACCACACCTATCCTTTTCTTAGGGATATAATCAAGAATTATTGTACGACACGAGGAATATTTGATTCCAAATCAAGGCAAAAAAAAATCCATAAGTCTGGAATGAATAAATGGAAAAATTGGTTAAGGGGTCATTATCAATACAATTTATCTCATACCAAGTGGGATCACTTAGTACCGAAAAAATGGCGAAATAGAGTCAATCAATGTCGTACGATTCAAAAGAAAGACTCAATGAAATTAGATTTATATAAAAAAGAAAAAGACCAATTAATTCATTACACGAAACAAAATTACTATGCAGTGGACTCATCGATAAGTCAAAAAGAAAAATGGAAAAAACATTACGGATATGATCTTTTGTCATATAAATATATAAATTATGGGAATAGTAAGGACTCGTATATTTCTGGATCAACATTACAAGTAGAGGACAAAAAAATTCCATATAATTTCAATACAAATACACTGAAATCCGAATCATTTTATAGATTGATAAGTATATCTATTAGTGATTATCTAGAAAAAAGATCTATTATTGATATGGACAAAAATATGGATAGAAAATTTTTTGATTGTAGAATTCTCTATTTTTGTCTTAGAAATAATATCGATATTGAGACCTGGGCCAATACGCATACCGGCACCAAGATTCATAAAAATGCTAAAACGGAAACTCCAAATTCTCAAAAATTTGAAAAAAAGGATCCTTTTTCTTTTACGATTCATCACAAAATCAACCCATCCAATCAAAAAAATATTTTTTTTGATTGGATAGGAATGAATCAAGAAAGGTTATATCATACCATATCAAATTTAGAACCTTGGTTTTTCCCAGAATTTGTACTACTTTTTGATGTGTATAAAATTAACCCGTGGATCATACCAATAAAATTACTTATTTTTCATTTGCATTTCTATGAAAAAAATATTAGTCAAAATGAAAAGATCGACGTAAATAAAAAAAAAAATATTTCTATATTAGCTAATCAAAAAGAATATCTTGAATTAGAAAATTCCAACCAAAAAAAAAACAAACAACAAGGTCAAGGAGATTTTGTATCAGATCTACGAAAACAAAACAAAAAGAAAAATCTTGAAGAAGATTACACGGGAGCAGACATTAAAAAAGGTAGAAAGAAAAAACAATTCAAGAGCAAGAAAGAAGCAGAACTGGATTTCTTCCTGAAAAAATATTTTCTTTTTCAATTAAGATGGGATGATTCCTTGAATCAAAGAATGATCAATAATATCAAGGTATATTGTCTCCTACTTAGACTGATAGATCCAAGAGAAATTGCTATATCCTCAATTCAAAGAGGAGAGATGCATCTGGATGTAATGTTGATTCAGAAAGACCTAACTCTTACAGAATTGATAAAAAGAGGAATATTTATTATCGAACCAATTCGTTTATCTATGAAAAAGGATGGAAAATCTATTATATATCAAACCATAGGTATTTCATTGGTTGATAAGAATAAGCGCCAAACTAATGGAAAATGCATAAGTGGATATGTTGAAAAAAAGAATTTTGATGGATCCATTGCACAACACAGCAATATGCTTGTGAATAGAAACAGAAATTATTTTTATTTCCTTGTTCCCGAAAATATTCTATCTCCCAGACGTCGTAGAGAATTTAGAATTTTAATTTGTTTCAATTCCCGGAATTGGAATGTTGTGAATCGAAATCCACTATTTTGCAATCAAAACAACATAAAAAACTGGGGACAATTTTTAAACGGGGAAAAGCATCTTAATACAGATGCAAATAAATTCATTAAATTCAAATCGTTTCTTTGGCCCAATTATCGATTAGAAGATTTAGCTTGTATGAATCGTTATTGGTTTGATACCAATAACGGTAGTCATTTCAGTATGTCAAGAATACATATGTATCCACGATTCAGAATTAGTTAATAGTATATTTCCTATATATCTATCGCATGCCATATTCGGTGGATAAAAACCGAAAGATATACACATACACCATGTTACATTCTGATAAATGTATCATCCCTTTCTATCCAAATCAAATTTGTAATTTGATTTGGATAAATTTGGATAAAATTAATATAAATTTAAAGTAGTGTATATGAAGAAATCAAAATTTTTTTGTACTAGATTCAAATAACTGGAACTAACTGGTATAATAATAATAATTATTTTTCCTGATCGGTAAAATCCACGGAAAAGAAAAAAATAGAAAAATTGGTTTTTTATGGTCAAAAATTCATTAATCTTAGCTATTCGACAAGAAAAAGAAAAAAATTGTGGATCTGTTGAATTTCAAGTATTCAGTTTTACGGATAAGATACGGAGACTCACTTCACATTTGGAATTACATAAAAGAGATTTTTTATCACAAAGGGGCCTACGGAAAATTCTGGGAAAACGTCAACGGCTACTGGATTATTTGTCAAAGAAAAATAGAGTACGTTATAAGAAATTAATTGGTCAATTAGGTATTCGGGAGTCAAAAACTCGTTAATTTTAAGGTTGGTTTGCATTTTTTTCTTTAGTTATTAGTAGTTATTAAATTTTTCATTTTGATGAACTTCGTTTGATAAATTCATGGAATAATGAATTAAGGAAGAAAAGATATGACTGTACCGGCTACAAGAAAAGATCTCATGATAGTTAATATGGGTCCTCATCACCCATCAATGCATGGTGTTCTTCGACTGATCGTTACTCTTGATGGTGAAGATGTTATTGACTGTGAACCCGTATTGGGTTATTTACACAGAGGGATGGAAAAAATAGCAGAAAATCGAACAATTATACAATATTTGCCTTATGTAACACGGTGGGATTATTTAGCCACTATGTTCACAGAAGCAATAACAGTAAATGCACCAGAACGATTGGAAAGTGTTCAAGTACCTAAAAGAGCCAGTTACATTAGAGTCATTATGCTGGAATTGAGTCGTATAGCTTCTCATTTATTATGGCTTGGGCCCTTTATGGCGGATATCGGCGCACAGACTCCCTTTTTCTATATTTTCAGAGAAAGGGAATTGTTATATGATCTATTCGAAGCTGCTACGGGTATGCGAATGATGCATAATTATTTCCGTATTGGGGGGGTTGCTGCTGATCTGCCTTATGGCTGGATAGATAAATGTTTGGATTTCTGTGATTATTCTTTAACAGGAATTGCTGAATATCAAAAACTTATTACACGGAATCCCATTTTTTTGGAACGAGTTGAAGGAGTAGGCATTATTGGTGGAGAAGAAGCAATAAATTGGGGTTTATCAGGGCCGATGTTACGTGCTTCTGGAATACAATGGGATCTTCGTAAAGTTGATAGTTATGAGTGTTACAAGAAATTCGATTGGGAAGTCCAATGGCAAAAAGAAGGAGATTCACTAGCTCGTTATTTAGTCCGAATCGGTGAAATGAAGGAATCTATAAAAATTATTCAACAGGCTCTAGAAGGAATTCCTGGGGGACCCTATGAAAATTTAGAAGTCCGGCGCTTTGATAGAGCAAAAAATGTCGAATGGACTAATTTTGAATATAGATTTATTACTAAAAAACTTTCACCCAATTTTGAATTGTCGAAACAAGAACTTTATGTAAGAGTAGAAGCCCCAAAAGGAGAATTAGGAATTTATTTGATAGGAGATAGTAGTGTTTTCCCCTGGAGATGGAAAATTCGCCCACCTGGTTTTGTCAATTTGCAAATTCTCCCTCAATTAGTTAAAAGAATGAAATTGGCCGATATCATGACGATACTAGGTAGTATAGATATCATTATGGGAGAAGTTGATCGTTGAAATGATAATTGATACGACAGAAGTAGAAGTACAAGCTATCAATTCTTTTTCTAGATTGGAATCCTTAAAAGAAGTTTATGGACTCATATGGATCTTTGTTCCCATTTTCGCCCTTCTATTAGGAATCACAATAGGGGTCCTAGTAATTGTGTGGTTAGAAAGAGAAATATCCGCAGCAATACAACAACGTATTGGGCCTGAATATGCCGGTCCGTTGGGGATTCTTCAAGCTCTAGCAGATGGGACCAAATTACTTTTTAAAGAGGACCTACTTCCATCTAGAGGAAATATTCGTTTGTTTAGCGTGGGACCGTCTATAGCGGTCATATCAGTTCTACTAAGTTATTTAGTAATTCCTTTTGGATATCGCCTTATTTTAGCCGATCTCAGTATAGGTGTTTTTTTATGGATCTCCATTTCAAGTATTGCTCCTATTGGACTTCTTATGTCAGGATATGGATCGAACAATAAATATTCCTTTTTAGGTGGTCTACGGGCTGCTGCTCAATCTATTAGTTATGAAATACCATTAACTCTATGTGTATTATCAATATCTCTACGTGTGATTCGTTGGAACATGATTATTTTCCCTTCTCTCTAGAAATAAAGTAAAGAGGTTGAATATATTGAATGGATATTTTCATTTTTTATTCATCATTAGGGTTGATGAGTTAAACTAGATAGTTATATGAGTAAAATCAAACTGCTTAGAAATTTGCAGTAAGAAGAGAAAATCTCATTCCCTATGTACAAGAATATAAACATAAGCAGTATATAAACTGTTTACCCCAAGATTAAGATTCTTTGACTAATTCTCATATCTTGAAGCGGGTACAAAAGATCAACGTATGGGGGTTCTACTACTTTTTTATATGTATTACCATACGGGGGATCAATCAAAAATCAGTGAACAGTTAGGAACACCAAGGTACACAAAAGATTAGTAATGGAGATAATATAAGGTATCAAAAAACGGTATTTTTATATTATATAAAATAAAACTTTGGATAAAACGAATCATAATGGGGACTTTAAGTTGGTAGAAATGACCAAGCAGTACTTCCCCACGATTCCGATCTAGAGTATGCTCCTATTCACTGATTAAAGAAATGACTATCAAAAACGAATTAATCCTTTATTTTTTTTTTCAGAGTACCGTACCCTCCCTCTGAGAAAGAAGAACAGGAACAAAAGAAATAGAATTCAAAAATAGAATGAGAAAAATGAATAAATAATAATGCAAAAGATCTTTTCTATACATAATATATAGAATTCTTATCATGAATTTTGAATTAATACCCTTTATAGTTATTGATAGAACATATTTATTGATATAACGAGTATTTTATTAAAAGATTAAGTTATTACCAAACAAAGATAAATTCAAATTGTAATGGATAAGATCAATTCGGAAGCACCTTTTATATTTGAGCAGACGGAATTTCATTGGTCTAATTTTTGGCTTCCCGATGTATATTTACCATCCAAATAAGATCCAAATAAGGATGGAGATAATATCGAGCAAGTCCTTACATTTATTTGTGGCCATAGAGGAGCCGTATGAAGCCGAGGTCTCATGTACGGTTTTGAAATAGCGATGCGAGCAGTGATGTTATTATCGACTATGATTATCTAACAGTTTAAGTACAGTTGATATAGTTGAGGCGCAGTCAAAATATGGATTTTTGGGGTGGAATCTGTGGCGTCAGCCTATCGGGTTTCTTGTTTTTCTAATTTCTTCTCTAGCAGAATGTGAAAGATTACCCTTCGATTTACCAGAAGCAGAGGAAGAATTAGTAGCAGGTTATCAAACAGAATATTCAGGTATCAAATACGCTTTATTTTACCTTGCTTCTTACCTAAATTTATTAGTTTCTTCATTATTTATAACAGTTCTTTACTTAGGTGGGTGGAATTTCTCTATTCCGTATATATCTATTCCTGAACTTTTCGGAATAAATCAAATGGATGGAGTCTTTGGAACGACAATTGGGATATTTATTACATTAGCTAAAGCTTATTTGTTTCTGTTCATTCCTATCGCAGCAAGATGGACTTTACCTAGAATGAGAATGGACCAGTTATTAAATCTTGGATGGAAATTTCTTTTACCTATTTCCCTGGGTAATCTATTATTGACAACTTCTTCCCAACTTGTTTCACTATAAATACTATAAAATAATAGAATAAGATAACGATATTCTAGATTCATAATCGATCTCAAACAAGAGAAAGAAACATCAATTTATTCACGGAGATCCACAATATGTTCCCTATGGTGACCGGGTTCATAAATTATGGTCAACAAACAATACGAGCAGCAAGGTACATTGGTCAAAGTTTCATAATTACCTTATCCCATACAAATCGTTTACCTGTAACTATTCAATATCCTTATGAAAAATCGATCACATCGGAGCGTTTCCGTGGTCGAATCCACTTTGAATTTGATAAATGTATTGCTTGTGAAGTATGTGTTCGTGTATGTCCCATAGATCTACCCGTTGTTGATTGGAAATTTGAAAAAAATATTAAAAAGAAACAATTGCTTAATTATAGTATTGATTTTGGGGTCTGTATATTTTGTGGTAACTGTGTCGAGTATTGTCCAACAAACTGTTTATCAATGACTGAAGAATATGAACTTTCTACTTATGATCGTCACGAATTGAATTATAATCAAATTGCTTTGGGTCGGTTACCAATGCCAGTAATTGGAGATTACACAATTCAAACAGTTATGAATTCGACTCAAATCAAAATAGACAAGGATAACCCCCTTGATTCAAGAACGGTTACTGATTACTAAGATTTCCTTTTGATATAAAGGATCCAAGCCCCCTTTTTTTGTTGGTCAGAAATTACAAATAATAACTATTGATTGTTGAGAATCACTCTTTGTTTTAAACTGAGAATATGGTTTAGTGATGATTTTGAAATAGAAAATTCCAACTATTCTTTTCTTTTTTCTTTTAGATAAAAATAGAAAATAGATAAAAAGGAAAGTAGGATTGGCCAATAACTTTAATAACTTTATCTATATCTACATTAATCCATATTAAGATTGAATTCAATTAGGAACTCATCATATACAAGAAAAAAAAATAAAGGTAACACCCTTTTCTTTCCTGGACTATTTAGTAAGGTCATGAAATATTTCGACTTATTTATCTGTTATACATAATGGATTTACCTGGACCAATACACGATATACTTGTAATATTTCTGGGATTAGTTCTTATATTAGGAGGTCTAGGAGTAGTATTATTTACCAATCCAATTTATTCTGCCTTTTCGTTGGGATTGGTTCTTGTTTGTATATCCTTATTCTATATTCTATCAAACTCCTATTTTGTAGCTGCCGCACAGCTCCTTATTTATGTAGGAGCCATAAATGTCTTAATCATATTTGCTGTTATGTTCATGAATGGTTCAGAATATTCGAACGATTCCTATTTTTGGACTGTTGGAGATGGAGTCACTTCACTGGTTTGTATAAGTATTCTTTTTTCACTAATTACTACTATCTTAGATACGTCATGGTACGGAATTATTTGGACTACAAGATCAAATCAGATTATAGAACAGGACCTTATTAGTAACGTTCAACAAATTGGAATTCATTTATCAACCGATTTTTATCTTCCGTTTGAACTCATTTCTATAATTCTTTTAGTTTCTTTGGTAGGTGCAATTACTATGGCTCGTCAATAAGAAATACTTAGAATTAATACAATTATTAGAAATTCGAAATCCAATGAAAAAGGAAAAGTTTTAAATTTAATCTACTGCTAATACCCTCTTTTTTCTGTAATTACTCGATTCTGGTCAATCAAATCGGTTGAATTGTTGTTCATATTGAAATGAATCGAGATTCATGAGGAGTTAGCCAATGATGTTTGAACATATACTTTTTTTGAGCGTCTACTTATTTTCTATCGGTATCTATGGATTGATCACAAGTCGAAACATGGTTAGAGCACTTATGTGTCTTGAGCTTATACTAAATTCGGTTAATATAAATCTCGTAACATTTTCTAATATATTTGATAGTCGCCAATTAAAAGGAGACATTTTCTCAATCTTTGTTATAGCCATTGCGGCTGCGGAAGCAGCTATTGGGCTAGCTATTGTTTCGTCGATTTATCGTAACAGAAAATCAACTCGTATCAATCAATCAAATTTGTTGAATAATTAGTAATAACTATCATATAAATATAAATAAAGACATAAATAATATAATAAAATAATATAAATAAAATATAGATATAAATTATTTCATTTTTTATTCTTTATTTTTATAGTAATATGTATAGTAATATATTTTTATATTACTATTGAAATATTGATGATCTGTTGGCCAATGTCAATGTGAAGTCATATGTGTGACTTGTATAATCATGGTTGTTGAAACGGAAATCAAAGTCTCTTGGTCCTTTCTCATGAACAGATTTAGAAATATATTGATTTTTAACATTAGATTTTTTGATAAACCATTGATTCGTCTGGTGTCTACAATACAATATAAATATATAATTCATTTCCTCCTGATTTTACTTTACCAGATCGAAAATTTTTTATGTTCAAAACTGGAATTTATAGACCCAATGTCACATTCAGTAAAAATTTATGATACATGTATAGGGTGTACTCAATGTGTACGAGCCTGCCCCACAGATGTATTGGAAATGATACCTTGGGACGGATGTAAAGCTAAGCAAATTGCTTCCGCGCCAAGAACCGAGGACTGTGTAGGTTGTAAGAGATGTGAATCCGCTTGTCCAACAGATTTTTTGAGTGTCCGCGTTTATTTATGGCATGAAACAACTCGCAGCATGGGTCTATCTTATTGATACGTTATAAAAAACTCCACTTGAATCATTTGATTCCTTTTTACCGACAAAAACCCGTACTCGAGAAAATATATTATTCCGAGCACGGGTTTTTTGGTCAAAATGCATCTTGTCTTTATCACGAGTTATTTCCCTTGGTTAACACTACTTGTAGTTTTGCCGATATTCGCGGGTTCTTCAATTTTCTTTCTTCCTCATAGGGGGAATAAGGTATTTAGGTGGTATACTATATGTATATGCTTATTAGAACTCCTTCTAACAACCTATGTGTTCTGTTATCATTTCCAATTGGATGATCCATTAATTCAATTGGAGGAGGATTTTAAATGGATAAATATTTTTGATTTTCACTGGAGACTGGGAATCGATGGACTTTCCATAGGACCTATTTTACTGACAGGATTTATCACTACTTTAGCCACTTTAGCAGCTTGGCCTGTTACTCGAAATTCGCAATTGTTCTATTTCCTGATGTTAGCAATGTACAGTGGTCAAATAGGATTATTTTCTTCTCGAGACCTTTTACTTTTTTTTCTCATGTGGGAGTTAGAATTAATTCCTGTTTACTTACTTTTATCCATGTGGGGAGGAAAGAAACGTTTGTACTCAGCTACAAAGTTTATTTTGTACACTGCGGGGGGTTCCATTTTTCTCTTAATAGGAGTTCTAGGTATGGGTTTATATGGTTCCAATGAACCGATATTGGATTTTGAAAGATTAGCTAATCAGTCATATCCTGTGACATTAGAAATAATATTCTATTTGGGCTTCCTTATTGCTTATGCTGTCAAATTGCCGATTATACCCCTACATACATGGCTACCAGATACCCATGGGGAAGCACATTACAGTACATGTATGCTTCTAGCTGGAATCTTATTAAAAATGGGGGCATATGGATTGATTCGGATCAATATGGAATTATTACCGCACGCCCACTCTATATTTTCTCCCTGGTTGGTGATAATAGGGACAATACAAATAATCTATGCAGCTTCAACCTCTCTTGGTCAACGCAATTTAAAAAAGAGAATAGCCTATTCTTCTGTATCTCACATGGGTTTCATAATTATAGGAATTGGTTCTATAACCGACATGGGACTCAACGGAGCCGTTTTACAAATACTCTCTCATGGATTTATTGGTGCTGCACTTTTTTTCTTGGTAGGAACGAGTTGTGATAGAATACGTCTTGTTTATCTCGACGAAATGGGGGGGATATCCATCCCAATGCCAAAAATATTTACCATGTTTAGTAGTTTCTCGATGGCTTCTCTTGCATTGCCAGGAATGAGTGGTTTTGTTGCAGAATTAGTAGTATTTTTTGGAATAATTACCAGTCCAAAATATCTTTTAATGCCCAAAATACTAATTACCTTTGTAATGGCAATTGGAATGATATTAACTCCTATTTATTTATTATCTATGTTACGTCAGATGTTTTATGGATACAAACTATTCAATGTTCCAAACTCCAATTTTGTGGATTCTGGGCCACGAGAACTATTTGTTTCAATCTGTATCTTTTTACCCGTAATAGGGATTGGTATTTATCCTGATTTTGTTCTTTCGCTATCAGTTGACAAGGTACAAGCTATCCTATCTAATTATTTTCATAGATAGTTTTCATTAATCAGATAGAAAACAAAGTCTTAGAATTTTGAATTTGAAGATTTTTGAGCTGTACAACACAAAAAAATAAAGTGAATTAGAATTCGAAAATTATAATAAGATATATTCCGAGTTTTTGAGAACCATTTGAATCAAGGAATCATTCAAATGGTTCTCAAAAACCTGCACAAACTTTCTATTACATATAGTACGACGGTCTTATGTATTCCTCATGGAATTTATTAAATTAGATGTTAATGTGAATGAACCATAACTATGTAGACCTATTCCTAATAGATTGATCCCAAAATAGCATATCCAAATTATAAGAAATCCTATAGACGCTACAAGTGACGAATTCGTACCTTGCAAACTTTGATTTGTTCTAGTATGTGAATAAATCGCGAATATGGTCCAAGTAATAAATGCCCAAGTTTCTTTGGGGTCCCAATTCCAATAAGATCCCCATGCCTCGTTAGCCCATACTGCTCCAGAAAGAATACCTATGGTTAAAAAGGTAAACCCTAAACTAATGACACGATAACTCCAATAATCCAAACGCTGAGTTAATTGATATTTGTAATAATTTCGAAATGGAACAAAAGAAGTGTGTTTAAAAACATTTTTTTTTTTGTTCAAGTATTCGATTTTGTCAAAGAAAAATGACTTAATCTTAATTAAGAAAATTTTTCTTTGACAAAAAATATCGATGTTTTTACGAAATGTAATGACTAGAAAAGCGACTGATAATAACGACCCACATAAAAGAGCTGCATAGCTCAATAACATCATACTTACGTGCATCATTAACCACTGAGATTGTAGAGCAGGTACTAATCTTGACGATTGATGCATTTCACTTGAAAGACCCGATGTGGCGAAACCTTGGGTAAAAATGGCACTTGGGGCGGTTATTGCGCTTAAATCATTTTTATGATTCCATATCTTGGAAATTAGATGAATAATGGAAAAATTCCACGAAAGGAAGATTAAAGACTCGTATAAATTACTTAATGGAAAATGTCTCGAAGAAATCCAACGAGTAACTAATAATCCTGTTATAGAAAAAAAAGTAACTATCATTCCTTTTTCCGACGAATCACGCAACCCTATGATTTCGTGTACTAATAGGGTCATCAAATGAATCGTAATCACAATTGAAATGATCGAAAAAGAGAGATGAGTTAATATATGTTCTAAAGTCACAAATATCATACATAAAAAAGGTCCCATTACAGAATGGAAATCGGGAATTAAATACATTATAGGATCCATTGTATCTTTTTTACAGTATGCCGCCACTCGGACTCGAACCGAGATGCTCTAGCACTGCTTCCTAAGAGCAGCGTGTCTACCGATTTCACCATAGCGGCTTACTTGAAATAATAATAATCAATTCATGTTGAATCGTCTAGATCTAGATTCAAGGATTCAATATAGTTTAGGAAATATTAGAACTGATAAATAAGAGCTCTTTTAAATTCATCTTTGAATTTTCAATAATTTTTACTTAGGTTAGTATCATCGTAGGTTCAGTTTTAAGAATCCACTTTTACGTACTATCTGTATATTAAGTTCTCTCGGAACACTTGTAACTTGAAATACAAATTTTGTTTTCAGTCGAAACAGAAACTAAGAATTGTGAATTGTCCTCTTTTTATATTTTTTATTTATTTTGAATTGAATCCACGAAATCAGATAAATGAAAAAACAAATTGTCAAAGAGATTTTTTTTCTAAACGAACAAAAAAAAATAAATAGGATTTCATATGTATCACAATTCAATTACAAAATTGAAGTAATTTTTCTAACAATTTGGAGACTTTTCTTAGTATCATTAAGTATTAATTAATTAATTTAAATATTTAAATATATTTTAAATATATAATATAAAATTAATATAATACTTTTTGTTGTTTGTTGTGTACATAATTTCTAAATAAAATTATGATAATATTTATGAAACCAACTTGGTCTTGAGTTAGGCATATAATAAAACAAAAGAGTTTCAGCATCCATCACAATTTTCTTTTCACAACGGAAAAATAGAATGAACAAAGATTTTTCCATTGTGAAAAGAAAATGAATAGGAAAAAAACATCTCACGAATTAATAAATAGATTCTAATAAAAACTAGAATGAAAAAAGATAATGATACTTAGAACCGACAGATAGAGAAATTCTTATTCTACATATCATAGCAGCTAGTTCTAACTAATATTGTATTGAGTTCAATACATCAATACATTTAGTTAAAGGAAATTATTCATATTCCAAAATTGGAAATTCTTCTAGCCATGGAAATTCCGATTATTCCAAGATTTTCTTATTTGTTTGTCGCACAAAAAAACTTTTTGAATCTCCAGTAGAAACTGACTTTGCTAAAGAAAAAGCTTTTATTGCAGCTAAATATCCTTTTTTCTTCCAAATATTTCTACGAATACGTTTTTTTGATATAGAAGTACGTTTTTTTGGAACTGCCATTAAAAAAAAAAAGAGTTACTAATTTTTATTGTTGTATGTGAAAGACATGTATTGCTCAAAATAGATCGTTCTTTTTAGTCATTTTCTATACTTAACTTAATTTCGTCGATAATAGTTTTTTCATAACATACAATACAAATATATTATTTATATATAAATATATGTTTTATATATAAATATATAAATAACATGCATGTCACATATATAACAATGTCACATATTAACACACTAGGCAAAAAACTAGAAGAAAGGGGGGGAAAATTCGAAAAGGAATTTTTATGACTATTAGTTTGGAATTGAATAAGCTCATATTACCGTGTCTATAATTGAAATTCAAACTTAAACTACAATTACTACAATTAGTGGTTAATATGTTAAACAAGACATTCTATTACCTAAGAAGGAGAACCTCAATTTTTAGTTTTTTTCAGTTCTATACGAAATAAAGAGTATTATAATATTTTATAATATTTCTGATACTTTCTTATTGGATTGGAATCCAATCAATTAGTTCCGCAATGGGTTAGGTAATTACTACAAATAAAATCACTAGAATAACTAGGTCTTTTTTTTTTTTGAGTCGATTTATTGAAGCATACTATGATTTATATTCTACTGTTTTGGTATGATTGTTTTTACTTACTATACTTTTTTACTTACTATACTATAGTATATGATATAATTACATATTGCCAGAATAGGATGGTAGTATAGTCATAGAATGATTCAAAATCTCATATTTCCCATTTTTTTTTATTTTATTAACTATCTTTCTTTAGTTGATTATTTAGTTCTTTAGTTAAAGTTAATAACAATGAAAAATCAAAATAGTTGAGTTTTTCATATCTTATCTTTTTTTGTTGATTTTTTTATTGTTCCTTTCGAAAGCGATAAGAATTGATGAATCGGAAACAATTAAATTATAAGAAAAAAAATGAAAATTTGTTTTTTTTATGGAACATACATATAAATATGCATGGATAATACCCTTTCTTCCATTTCCAGTTACTATGTTAATAGGCTTTGGACTTCTCCTTATTCCGACAGCAACAAAAAATATTCGTCGTATGTGGGCTTTTCCGAGTGTTTTGATGCTAAGTATAGCTATGGCATTTTCGGCCAATCTATCCATTCAGCAAATAAATGGAAATTTTATCTATCAATATCTATGGTCTTGGACCGTCAATAATGATTTTTCTTTAGAGTTCGGACACTTGATCGATCCACTTACTTCTATTATGTCAATATTAATTACTACTGTTGGAATCATGGTTCTTATTTATAGTGACAATTATATGTCTCACGATCAAGGATATTTGAGATTTTTTGCCTATATGAGTTTTTTCAATAGTTCTATGTTAGGATTAGTTACTAGTTCCAATTTGATACAAATTTATATTTTTTGGGAACTTGTAGGAATGTGTTCCTATTTATTAATAGGTTTTTGGTTCACACGACCGAGTGCGGCAAGTGCTTGCCAAAAAGCTTTTGTAACCAATCGTATAGGGGATTTTGGTTTATTATTAGGAATTTTAGGACTTTATTGGATAACTGGTAGTTTAGAATTTCGGGATTTGTTCGAAATAGTTAATAACTTGGTTCATCATAATGGAGTAAATTCCTTATTTGCTACTCTGTGTGCTTCTTTTTTATTCGTTGGTGCAGTTGCTAAATCCGCACAATTCCCCCTTCACATATGGTTACCTGATGCTATGGAAGGACCCACTCCCATTTCTGCTCTTATACATGCTGCTACTATGGTAGCAGCGGGAATTTTTCTTGTAGCTCGGCTTTTTCCTCTTTTCATAGTTATACCTTCCATAATGAATATCATTTCTTCAATAGGCGTAATAACAGTACTATTAGGAGCTACTTTGGCTCTTGCTCAAAGAGACATTAAAAGAAGTTTAGCTTACTCGACAATGTCTCAATTGGGTTATATTATGTTAGCTCTGGGTATAGGTTCTTATCGAGCCGCTTTATTCCATTTGATCACTCATGCCTATTCGAAAGCTTTATTGTTTTTGGGATCCGGATCAATTATTCATTCAATGGAACCCATTGTTGGATATTCACCAGATAAAAGTCAAAATATGGTTCTTATGGGCGGCTTAACAAAATATGTTCCAATTACAAGAATTACCTTTTTATTAGGTACACTCTCCCTTTGTGGTATTCCGCCTCTTGCTTGTTTTTGGTCCAAAGATGAAATTCTTAATGATAGTTGGTTGTATTCACCAACTTTCGCAATAATAGCTTCCTTTACAGCGGGATTAACCGCATTTTATATGTTTCGGATGTATTTACTTACCTTTGATGGACATTTGCGCATTCATTTTCAAAATTACAGTAGCACTAAAAATAGTTATTTCTATTCAATATCTTTATGGGGAAAAAAAGTGCCAAAAGAAGTCAATAGAAATTTACTTTTATCAACAATGAATAATAAGGTCTCCTTTTTTTCAAAGAATACATATCAAATTGATGATAATGGAAGAAATAGAATACGATACTTTAGTACTCACTTTAGAAATAAATATACTTACACCTATCCTCATGAGTCGGACAATACTATGTTATTTCCTCTGCTTGTATTGGTACTATTTACTTTATTCGTTGGATCAATCGGAATTCATTTTGATCAAGGAGTAATAGATTTTGATCTATTATCGAAATTGTTAACTCCGTCCACAAACTTTTT